AGGTTCTTTGATAAGCGAAGTAAACCCCACCCCACCCTCACAATAACGGTAGGGGATACCCCTCTTCTTATCCTTCCTCTTTTTGGTCTTTCCGGTCTGTCTCTCCTAACCACCTTTTCCTATCTTTTGGAAAAAAATCCTCTAAGAGACTCAAATTCTCTTGTGCCTTACACCGAAAAGATGTGAAAGACCAAGCGGTCATAATAAACGCTTAAAGTTTAGGCATTTTTCTGCCATTTCACAATTTAAAAATCACAAAAGAAGGTTTTTTTAATGTTTCCATTTTTCTATTAGAAACTTTTGCTGGTGCTTTTCTTATCGCTGATAAAAATACTAGGTATAATCCTAGAACGGTTAAAAATATAATAAATCCTATTATAGGGCTAAGTTGTGGCATGAAAGGATGGCGTGCTCTAAAACGCTATCTTTTAATTAACAGTTAAATGCTATATAAGCTTCATCCTCAAAAATTCTAGTGAGCTGGGTGCTCTTCACTATATAGTTTAACTAATAAAGAAAAAACATAAGCCTGAATAAAACAGACAAACAGCTCAAATATATTGTAACCAATATGCACGAAGAAAGCTAAAGCTCTGATATGTAAGGCTGTGACTGCTAAAGCGTTAGCAATTAAACCCATAATAATGTGGCCAGCTCTGATATTTGCAATTAGTCGTACTATAAGTGTTAGAGGACGAATACAAATTCTAGCTGTTTCAATAATTACTAATAAAGGTATTAATGGTGCAGGAGCACCAGCAGGAGCTAGGTGAGCTGCTGATTCTATAGGAAACTTAATCCATCCGGAGAGTACTATTAATCTTCAAAAAACTATAGCTAAAGATGCTGCGACTCAGATATTTCTAGTTGTCCCATAAACAAAAGGTACCAAGCCTAGAAGATTTATAAATAAAATAAACCCTATCAGTCTAAAAACAAAAAGAGGAATTCCGAGAAGCGATTTTTGTTTGGTTTCTCTATTAGTAGAAAGCAAAGCCAAAAAAATTTTATTGTTTGACTGACCTCAACTATTAGAAATAACAAAAACCGACGCAGTTAACATGGGGATAACTCACAAAAAGGTTGATAACCATCCAATTTGCATACAATCCAAGGCAGAAAATAGGTCCGTCATCATAATATCTGAGAGAAAGAAATCCCAAGACTAAGGCCGAAACTTAGCGCGTACATTCGCTTTCAGATAAAAATCTAGGGAACTCTGTTCTTTTTTACCTTGAAAAGGTAATGTAATATTATATACTACCCAGACAAGAGCACCTTCCGGTACTCTTACTGTGTTACGACTTATCTCCTTTTTCAACGAGAGTGACGGGCGATTTGTGCACAGCTTTTTTGAAATTCAATTTTTATTTATAATTAAATTTACTTTCAAGTCCGGTTTTCTTAACTATTTTCAAGCTAAATCTAAGATTACAAATCATTGTAACTCACCTTACAGACTTCTCCATAGGCTGCATCTTGACCTGTCTTTTTGTTGTAGTTTAACATTTTGAGCCCGTCTAAGATGGGCTCTGAAGACGGCGATATACATACTTTTAGGTGAAGTAGGGTATCTTGCGGATTATCAATTATCTGGTAAGTTCCCCTGAAATTTGAAGCTGCCGCCATGTCATTTAAGTTTTAACTGTAAAGTCTTAGTGCTTAAGCTTTGGATTTTGGCTCTGTATAACAGGGTATCTAATCCTGGTTTATTACTAGAGTTTGAGCAAAATAAAATTCTTAGGCTAAAATTTTATAAAAATTTTACTTACTTATAAAGTTTTTCCGTAAAGCTAGCCTGAGATTTATAACTTGATTTCTAGGTATGACCGCGACTGCTGGCACCTAATTAGTCAAATCTACAAACTCTAATTAAATTATTATTTCTAATATGGTTTAATGTTTCTTGCTGGGTTTATCCTATAAATTATAAATTATAAATTAGGTTTACTTAAATTACCATGCTAAAGTTTGGTTTGAGTTATAATTCAATCATGACAAAGTTTTGAATAGGGGATTATCTCCATTGTTGGGTTATGAGCCCAATAGCTTATAGATTTAGCTTACCTGTTCATGATCTAACTCAGTCTAAAGCTCCCTCATTTCACTCGTGAAACATCCCAACTAATAAAATTGTTAAGAAAAGAGCTAATCTTGATAGAAGCGATAGTGAGATTTTGGTTCTAAATGACCTTAGAACTGGAAATAATAATGCGATTTCCACGTCGAAAATTAAAAATAATACAACTAAAAGGAAAAAACGAGTTGAGAAAGGAGATCGTATTTTTCTTAAGGGATCAAACCCGCACTCGAAAGCGGTTAGTTTTTCTCCAGAATCAGAATATGCAGTGTATCCTGTAATTGCGTAAATAATAATTAATGCGATTGCTAAAATAACAGCAAACATGAGTGTTAAAAAAAACATTTTTACGAATTTTAATAAAGATTTACGTAAAGTTGGGAAGCTAAGTTCCCTCCAAAGGTTTTCAAAACCCTTATATTAACAAAATTTTTAGAAATAATTATTAAGTTTAATCTGCTAATTTAAACTTGGGAACGAGATTTCCATTTCTATTAAACTTAGAAATATATTTTCAAGCTTCTAACTTGAATGAGGGGAGTAATCTTTCCATTTCTATATATGATTTCTTTAGTTAGAATATTAGTTTTTGCTTTAATTTTTAGATCTAATTGATTGAGACTTGTTTTTTACTTACTAGTAAGGGTCATTTTTTGTATTTTTGGATTAAACGGAAGTTTCAGATTGAGAACAGATATAATTTTTTGTTCATCAAATATTTCTAATTTAATAGTTTTACTTTCTTGTTTACTTTGTTATCTATCTTTAATCTCTAGTTGAGAAAACAAAAAAGTTATAGCTTTTAATTTTAGAATTGTAGTCCTTGCTGTTGTTCTTGTAATAGCCTTCAGATTTTCAAATATTTTAGGGTTTTATATTTTTTTTGAAATTTCTCTTATTCCCACTCTGGTGCTTATTATTGGGTGAGGCTACCAACCTGAACGTTTACAAGCTGGAAGGTACATAATAATGTACACTGTCTCGGCTTCTTTACCTTTGTTGGTTGTGTTACTTTTTTATGGGTCTAAGGTTGGTTCTATGGAGTTTATTCTAATAAGAATCTGTTCTTCTTCTTTAACTGGATTTGTTCTTTTAGGGGTTTTAGGAGCTTTTTTAGTAAAACTTCCTATATACGGGGTACATCTATGGTTACCTAAGGCCCATGTTGAAGCTCCTTTGGCAGGTTCTATGATCCTAGCTGGGATTCTACTAAAATTAGGAGGCTTTGGTATTTACCAAATGAAATATGGCTTAAGATTGTCTCTTGATTCTTTATCTATAGTAATCGTTTCTTTGAGTCTTTGGGGCGGTTTATTGGCTAGCCTAATGTGTATGCGCCAAATAGATGTAAAATCATTTGTAGCTTACTCTTCTGTTGGCCATATAAGAATTGTTGTAGCGGGACTTGTTCTAGATTCCTCTTGGGGTATTTTTAGCGCGTTAGTGACTATAGTAGCTCATGGATTTTCTTCATCTGCTATGTTTTGTTTGGCATATTTTAGTTACAAAAAAAGATTTACTCGTAATATTCCTTATATAAAAGGAGTCCTTCAAATTTTTCCGGTACTAAGACTTTGGTGGTTTGTTTTTTGTTGTATTAATATAGCCTGTCCACCCACTTTAAATTTGCTAGGGGAAATGAGAGTTGTTCCTGTTTTGTGAGCCTCTAGGGTTACCTTCGCTTTAATCATAGGTTTGATAGTTTTCTTCAGGGCTGCTTATAACATATATTTATATTCTTCAGTAAACCACGGAAGTTTTTCTGGTTATATTTTTCCCGGGGATAGTATAAAAAGATCTATGTTTTTGTCTCTTATTGCTCATTTTATTCCTCTACTTCTTATTTTGAAGTCTAATTTATTCAGCTTTTATTAGGATTAGTACACAGAGTCCTGTTGGAAATTCGTTCTGATCTAAAAGGTAAATAATTCCATCTCTAAGTTACAAAGTTAGTGCTTTATTTTAAGCTATTTTAGAATGATCCTCATCAGTAAATTGTCACGTATAAGAATAATCAGACTACATCCACAAAATGTCAGTATCAAGCAGCAGCTAAAAACCCAAGGTGGTGTCTCCCATTAAAGTGGAGTAGAGCCATACGAGCAAGACAAACTCTAAGGAAAGTTGCCCCAACTAAAACGTGTATTCCATGGAATCCTGTGGCAATAAAGAAGGTTGATCCGTAAACTCTATCAGCAATGGAAAATGGAGTTTCTGCGTATTCGCCGTACTGTAACCATAGAAAATAAATTCCTAGGACAACAGTTATTAGTAAACCTTGTAGTGCTCTTTTGTTATTATTTGTTTCTAATCTATGATGAGCTCAGGTAATTCTAACCCCTCTAAGAAGTAGCACCGATGTGTTTAATAAGGGAACTTGAAAGGGGGACAAAACAGCAATTCCAGCTGGAGGCCATATTGAGCCAATTTCGGGCGAAGGGACTAATCTTCTGTGAAAAAATGCTCAAAAAAATGAGAAAAATAAACATGCTTCTGAGACAATAAATAAAATAAAACCTATTTTTAAACCTCTAACTACTTGAGTTCTGTGAAGCCCTTGTAGAGTGGCTTCACGAACGATATCTCGCCATCATAGATAAGCAATAATTGTTGTAGTTACCGTTCCTAAGGTTATTAAAATTATATCTCCTTTTTTGATGTATATGGTTAAACCTACTGGTATGCATAAAATAGCAAATGATCCTAATAAAGGTCATGGGCTATATTCGACTAAATGGAAAGGATGTCCCATAGAAAGAAGATTTTGACAATTTTTATCTAAATTTATTTTTTAATAAAATTATTGAATAGCCGCCGGATAGAACGGGTGTCATTGATGTTGACAATCATGAGGGTTTCCTCGCTATTTTATGTCTGTAGGGAATGTTGTTTTTTATTTTTTGATGGGTTTAGGTCCAATTGTGGCTTTATCTTCATCTAGGTGAGTAGTTTGTTGGGCAGGAGTCGAATTAAGATTTTTAGGGCTGATTCCTTTATTGCTCGGGTCTAAAGATAAGGATAGGAGATTAGGCAAAGAAGCTTGCATAAAATATTTTTGTATCCAGGCTGTTGGAAGAGGTCTATTAATGTGAGGAGGTATTATGATATTCCTCATTCCTAATAGCTTTGTGATGGTCTCTCAATTTTTTTTTATATTTGGACTTCTAGTAAAGTTAGGAATATTTCCAGCGCATTTCTGGGTATTAGGGGTTGTTGGTCTTCTTGATTGGGCTCCTTTATTTTTCGTATTAACTTGACAAAAGATTGCTCCTTTTCTATTTCTAATAAATTTAATTGAGAATAATATTTGGCTTCAAGATGTCTTACTTTTAATAGGGGGTCTCAGTGCGGTCGTAGGGGCTGTGATTGGTCTTAATCAAACAAAACTTGCTCCTATGTTAGGGGCTTCTTCTATTACTCATACAGGATGGGCTGCTGTAGCTGTTGTTTATGGAAATTTTTGAATTTATTATGTTTGTTATTTTTGCAGTCTTTTATTACTATTACTTAATATTAGAGGAAGAGATAAATTTATATCTGGATTTCTACTTTTGGGTCTTGCCGGATTACCGCCCTTTTTTATATTTGCGGCAAAATGAAGAGTCATAAGAGCTGTTCTATCTATATGTGGTGAGTGGTGAGTTTTAGGGCTCCCCCTATTTGGATCTACTTTGAGGCTTTTTTTTTATTTAAAATTTTTTTATTCTTTCTATTTAGAAACGAGATCCGAAGAGAATGTTTTCTCAACTTTCTTTGCTTTTGCTAGCATTGTAGGGGTTATTGGAACTTTCTACATTGTAGGTTTTTAACTTGTTTGATTTGGTGACCGAATTTTAGGTGATAGATTTTTAATCTGTTCATGGATTTTAATCCCCGAATTAGTGCGTTGATTATTCTCAACTAATCATAAAGATATTGGAACTCTTTATGTTCTTTTAGGATTGTGATGTGGATTGGCCGGAACTGGGCTAAGCTTACTTATTCGATTTGAATTAGGTACAGCTGGCGGGTTTTTAGGTGACGATCACTTGTATAACGTTATTGTAACAGCTCATGCTTTTGTAATAATTTTTTTTATGGTTATGCCTTTAATAATTGGGGGATTTGGAAATTGAATAGTACCGCTATTAATTGGTGCTCCCGATATAAGGTTTCCTCGTATAAATAACATAAGATTTTGGCTTTTACCACCTTCTTTTATTTTACTTATATCTTCTACGCTTATAGAAGGTGGTGCCGGGACAGGTTGAACTGTTTACCCACCTCTCTCTGGGGCAATTGGACATGGTGGATGTTCAGTAGATTTAGCTATTTTTTCTTTACATTTAGCTGGTATATCTTCTTTACTAGGTGCAATTAATTTTATTACGACTATTTTTAATATACGGTCTCCTGAGTTAACTTTAGATCGTTTAAGTTTATTTGTTTGATCAGTACTAGTTACTGCTTTTCTTTTACTTTTATCTCTTCCTGTTTTAGCGGGGGCTATTACTATGTTGTTAACTGACCGGAATTTCAATACTAGATTTTTTGATCCTGCCGGTGGGGGGGATCCTATTTTGTACCAGCATTTGTTTTGATTTTTTGGACATCCTGAAGTCTATATTTTAATTTTACCTGGCTTTGGGATTATTTCTCATATTTTGAGAAATTTTACTTCTAAGCCTGCTTTCGGAAGGTTAGGAATGATTTATGCCATGGTTTCTATTGGTGTCTTAGGCTTTATTGTTTGAGCTCATCATATGTTTACAGTCGGGATAGATGTAGATACTCGAGCATATTTTACGGCTGCAACGATAGTGATTGCTGTGCCTACTGGGATTAAAATTTTTAGTTGAATAATGACACTTTACGGAAAACGAGGTCCTATGAATGCTGCTATATATTGAGTTTTAGGGTTTATTTTTTTGTTTACCTTGGGTGGTTTAACAGGGATTATTCTTTCTAACTCTTCTTTAGATATTGTCCTTCATGACACTTATTATGTGGTTGCTCATTTTCATTATGTATTGTCAATGGGGGCTGTGTTTGGCATTTTTGCCGGGTTTGTTTATTGATTCCCTATAATAACGGGGGTGACTCTTCACGATCGGTGAGCTAAGGCTCATTTTGTTGTTATATTTAGGGCTGTAAATATTACCTTTTTTCCTCAGCATTTCTTAGGATTAGCTGGAATGCCTCGTCGTTATTCTGACTACCCAGACGCTTACTACAAATGAAACCAAGTATCCTCTTTTGGTTCGTTATTTTCAATTTTTGCTGTTATGATATTTATTTTCTTGATTTGAGAAGCTTTGCAAACTCAACGAAGAGTTTTGTTTTCACGAGCACCTTCTTTATCTCGAGAATGAGTTGATGTGTTGCCTTTAGATTTTCACAGAAATACGGAGAGATCTGTTTCTTGTGTCTAGATTAGACTTTCTTTAAAGAATGAAGTAATGTTTTACATCTCAGTTACATTGAGAAGATCCATAAAGTTTGGCTTTCTTATTAGTACCCTTTATTAAAATTATTAAAATTTGATGTTAAAATTAATTACAGCCATGGAATAAGGTTATTATCAAAAATTTTGTTTTTCTTACCTTTTGTATAATGGTTAAATTAAAATTAGATTGTTTAATTTTTCCCGAATTGAGAAGAGCTATTTACTAACTATTTTTAGAATATACACACTTATGTAGAAATATGGGTTTAAGATTAGTAAATAGGGGCGAAATACTTTCAATTCTCAGGTTATCTGGAAATCTGAGAAAAGCATTTAGTGCTGTAAAGTGAGATATAAAGTGTTTAGATTTTATATTTTCAGGATAGAGGACTTAGATTAAAAGTTTTCTAGGGTTAAACTCCTGGATTGTTAAGAATTAATTAATTTTTTTCCTGTTTTATCTGTTACACTATCAGATTTTTCTTAATAATTTAATTATGAATTAATAATGTTTAAATTAGTAATAAGTTAAAGTAAAAATAAAATTGGTTTGTTAAAATTGGTTTTTATTTATAAATAGTTGTAAGGAACTCGGCAAAAATAGACTTGGACTGTTTAACAAAAACATAGCCATTAGACGATATTTATGGTTAAACCTGCCCAATGTTAGTAATAATGAATGGCCGCGGTACCCTGACCGTGCTAAGGTAGCGTAATCAGTTGGCTTTTAAATGGAGTCAGGAATGAATGGGAAAACCGGGTTTAGCTGTCTCCCAACTATTTTCTTGAATTTACTGTTTAAGTGAAAAAGCTTAAAAATGATAAAGGGACGAGAAGACCCTTAGAATTTTTTTTAAAATGGAAATTTTTCTATAATAATTTTGTTGGGGCGACAGAGAAATATTTAAAACTTTCTTTAAATTTACATGCCGATATTGTTAAGTAAGAATAAATTACCTGAGGGATAACAGCATAATTCTATAGTTGAGTTTGTGACCTCGATGTTGGACTAGGAAACTAACAGGCTAGCCGTTTGTTGTGTGGGTTCTGTTCGAACTCTAATTCCTACATGATCTGAGTTCAGACCGGCGTAAGCCAGGTCAGATTCTATCTTTTTATATTATAACTTTAGTACGAAAGGACCGAGTTGTATTATTGATTTAAATAAATTTAATTGACTTGGCAGAATTAGATGCGCCTGATTTAGGATCAGCTTATAATATATTAATATTAGTCGTTACTATACTTTATGTTTAGAAGATTTGGTTTGCAACTAAATAGAGGGTCTTAGCCCTAGTACCAATTAGTAAGTTCAAAAAGAGTTCTTCAGAATACTAACTTTGGGAGTTAGAGGGTGGCTGGTTAGTCATTTTTGAATTTGAGTGTAGTATTTACCTTTCTTGCTTTTTTAGTGTTTTGTTTTCCGCTATTTTACAGTCCTGTAAGGATAGTTGGGGTTTTAATAGCTATTAGTCTGAGGTTTGTGGGTGTTCTTTCCTTTTTTACTAGATTTTGATATTCTTATATTTTGTTCTTAATTTATGTGGGCGGATTACTTGTTCTTTTTATTTACATTTGTTTAGTAAGAAGAAATTTTCCGTTGAAAGTCAGATTTGAAGGTTTAGTAATTGCTGTTACACTATCTTTAATATGTTCTTTCATGAAAAATTGATCTCAGCCTTTTTTCTTTTTAGGATTTAGGTCCTGAAATTCAGGGGTAAGCCTGGTAGAGGGAAGGAATATTTCCATTTTTTTGTTTTTGGTTGTATTGCTATTGGCTATGCTTTTAGTGGTTGTTCGTGTCTCCGGTGTGGGCTCAGCTATTGTTGTTAATGAAAAGACTTAAGACTTTAAAATTTTCTATGCTATTGTTTAGGTACTCTGCCTTCATGTTTCTTATAAGATATTTATTTTTAAACTTATCTGAAACTTTAATTCTAGAGTTTGAGTTGTTTAGTCTTTCTGGAATTCCTTTTACTTTTTCTTTAATTTTAGATAAAATTAGGGTGAGCTTTAGTATGGTAGTCACTTTAATTTCAGGTAGGGTATTTTTCTTCTCTAACAAATACATAGAAGAGGATCCTTTTTCTACCCGTTTTATTTGAATTCTTCTTTCTTTTGTGATTTCTATGAATTTTTTAATTTTCTCAGGCTCTATTTTTTTTCTACTTTTAGGATGAGATGGACTAGGAATTACTTCTTTTGCTTTAATTATTTACTATGAGAGGAGGGAGTCTCAGATAGCAGGCTTTCAAACCTTAATAATCAATCGTATTGGAGATGTAATTATTGTATTATCTTTTTTTTTATTTTGTTGTGGAGGCCAGTTTACTATTTTTGCTTTAAGAGATCAGGTTTTTTATGTTTCAGGGGTAGTTACTTTATTGGCTGTAGCGGCTTTAACTAAGAGTGCTCAATTTCCTTTTAGATCTTGGCTTCCTGCGGCTATGGCAGCTCCTACACCAGTTAGAGCTCTAGTACACTCTTCTACTCTGGTAACAGCAGGAATTTTTTTAATTATTCGTCTGAGATACAGAATACCTTTAAGTACTAGGGTAAGGAAGCTTTTATTGCTCTGTGGTTCGGTTACCTGTCTTCTTGGGGGGTGAGCTGCCACTTATGAAAACGATATTAAAAAGGTCATTGCTCTTTCTACTTTAAGTCAGCTAGGTGTTATGGTTTTTAGGTTAGGAATAAATTTCCCAGCTTTAGGGCTGTTTCACCTTTACACCCATGCCCTTTTCAAAGCTTTATTGTTCTTGGCTGCGGGTCATATCTTAATAATAACTTTTGGAAGCCAGGATGTTCGTATAATAGGAGGTGTGGGCTTAGGAATACCTTTCACGTCACTTATATTTACGGTAAGAAGGCTATGTTTAATTGGAGCTCCTTTTATAAGTGCTTTTTACTCTAAGCATCTTATTTTGGAACTTATACTTTCTAGGTCTATTAATAGTGTTAGAATCTTAATTATACTTTTAGCTACACTTATAACAGCTAAATATGTGTTTCGAACTTTAAAAGGGGTAGTTTGAGGTAAAACTGGGGCTACTTTAATTTCGGGCTGTTCAGATATTTATACTTTTATTCCGGTTTTTATTTTAGGAGTCGGAGCTGTGGTGGGAGGTGAATTTATCTCTAGAGTAGAAATTTCAAATTTGGAATTTGTTTTTCTCCCATCTTCTTTTTCTACTGTGGTAAATTTAGTTACAGTTATTGGTATCAGTTTGGGGTTAGTTGCCACTCGGTTTAAAATTAAAAGTTATTCTCTATCTACTTTATTTTTTTTAACTCCTTTAGTTTACGGTAGCCCTAAAATTTTCTCTAAATTTTTGAAAGTTATTGGTGTTCTGGATTATGGTTGATTAGAGCCTTATTTTATTATTAAAAATAAATTTTATTGAAGAGGGGGGCAGCTTTCTCAAGAAGGTCTTTGACCTAATTCTCGTTTGATAAGCTCTGTCTTTATTTGCTTCTTTTTAATTGTTATTGGTTCAGTATTTATTTATTAGAATTTTAACCTGCTTATGTGTTATTTTAGGTGTTGCTTTTTATACTGTTCTTGAGCGTAAAGTTTTAAGTTATGCCCAAACTCGAAAAGGTCCCAATAAAGTGGGATTTGCTGGGATTGCTCAGCCATTGGCTGATGCTTTAAAACTTTTTATTAAAGAAAAAGTTATACCTTATGGAAGTAACAGATATATTTTCGTTTTTGCGCCTGCTTTAAGATTAATTTTAGCTCTAGCCTTGTGACATTTGTATCCGGGGGTTTTTAGGCATAAATATGTTTCTTGGGGCGTGCTTTTATTTTTTTGTGTAACTGCTCTAAATGTCTATGGTACTATGTTAGCTGGTTGATCCTCTAATTCTAAGTATGCTTTTCTTGGGGCCTTGCGAGCAGCTGCCCAAACTATTTCTTATGAAGTGAGAATATTACTTCTGATATTATTTTCAGCTTTTCTTTTAGTAACTTGTTCTTGAGATGAGGCTGTTCATAATAGATTTCCTATTATGGTTCTTTTAGTCCCTATAGCTTTAGTCTGGTTTACAAGTACTGTTGCAGAGACTAATCGGGCTCCGTTTGATTTTGCAGAAGGAGAATCCGAAATTGTTTCAGGTTTTAATATTGAGTTTAGGGGTGCTTTGTTTGCCATAATTTTTTTGGCGGAGTATGCTAGTATTCTTTTTATATCTCTTGCGACGTCTGTTTGATTTTTTAGTAGGTCTGTTTTTAACCCTCTAACATTAACTTTAGAAATTCTTGTTGTTTCTGTTTTTTTTCTCTTGGTTCGAGGGGCCTATCCTCGTTATCGTTATGATCTCTTAATAATATTGTGTTGAAAGTCTTTTTTACCGTTTTCTTTGTGCGGTTTATGTTTAGTTTTATTAATTGGTCTGCACATCTAGTTATTTTGATGGCTGAATTTAGGCGGTAGATTGTAAATCTATTTATGGCTCTACAAGCCTCTTGTATAGAAGTTATAGGTTAAGTATAAAAAACCACGGGCCTTCAAAGCCTGAAATGAGTATTTCTAACTTCGTTGTTCTTAGTTAAAATTTCTAGTTTGGGTATTGTCTCTTCTTTATTAAGATATGCTAAGCTAAATATACGAATTTTGGGCGTACTTATTAGTTTAGAGGGTCTTATATTGAGTTTGTTGGTTCTTCTTTTTAGGGGCTTAAGTTTCCTGGGAGTTGGCATACATTATTTTTTAGTTCTCTTAACTTTCGCTGCCTGTGAGGCCGCTTTAGGTCTATCCTTATTGGTAAGAATTTTACGATTGCGTAGAAACGATTACGTGTCTACTTTCAGATCATTAAATTTTTATGTATAAAGTTCGTCAGTTAAGCCCATCTGAGGCATTATTAGGATTACCGAGTCCTATGGGCTTTTCTATTTGGTGAAATGGAGGGTCTATTTTGGGTGTTTTGTTAGGTTTACAAATCTTAACAGGATTATTCTTATCAATACACTATACGGCAGATATAACTAATACATTTGCTTCTGTAATTCATATTGTTCGAGATACTCCGGGTGGTTGATTATTTCGTAATCTTCATGCAAACGGAGCTTCTCTCTTTTTTGTTTTTCTTTACTTGCACATTGGTCGTGGGTTGTACTACCAAAGTTATATTGTTCAGCCGCGAACTTGGATAGTGGGTGTAACTATTTATTTTGTCAGAATGGCTACTGCTTTTGTGGGTTATGTGCTTCCGTGAGGTCAAATGTCTTTTTGAGGAGCTACTGTAATTACTAATTTAATTTCGGCTATCCCTTATATTGGACCTTCAGCTGTAGAGTGAGTTTGAGGAGGATTTTCTGTGGGGCAGTCTACTTTGAATCGTTTTTTTTCTTTACATTTTCTTCTTCCCTTTTTAATTGGAGGGTTGTCTGGTTTGCATCTTCTTTTCTTACACGAAAAAGGATCCACAAACCCTTTAGGGGAAACTAACCATGTAAGTAAAATTCCTTTTCATCCTTATTTTACCTGAAAAGATTTTGTGGGGTTTTTATTAGTCGGTGTTATGCTCGTATTGCTTGGGTTTTTCTTTCCTCTTGTTTTAGGTGACCCCGAAAATTTCAATGAGGCTAGATCTATAGTGACCCCTGTGCATATCCAACCTGAGTGATATTTTCTATTTGCTTATGCTATTCTTCGGTGTATTCCTAACAAATTAGGAGGGGTCGTTGCTTTGGTGATGTCTATTGTGGTTTTATATTTTCTTCCTTTAGGCTCTTCCGGTAAGGTTGTTCCTTCGTCTTTTACTCCTCTTTATCAAATCATTTTTTGAAATTTAGTAGCAGTTTTTGTTATTTTAACTTGATTGGGGGCTTGCCCAATTGAAGAGCCTTACGAGAGGCTAGCTGTTCCAATAACTATTCTTTATTTTTTATTTTATCTAATTCTTATTATAATGCCTGCTGTTTGATCAAGGCTTATTTCTCATAATTTAGAGCGTGAAAAAGATGCGGGCGATTTAAAATATAAATAAGTTTTTAAATTGACTTTATCAATCTAGTTTACTAAAAACGATAGCTTGTCGAGCTTTAGAGACAAATTAATTTGTGGTTGATGAGAAAACAGATAGCTTAAATTTAAAGCATGACATTGAAGCTGTTATTATAGATTATTTCTTCTGTTTAAGTGAGATTTTGAGGTCAGTTGAATTTTATAGACCCAGCATCTCCTGTGCAAAGAGAAATAATTCTATTCCATGACCATGGTTTAGTACTTTTATTAGGTATTTCTGTATTTGTTGGGTTTGTTGGTATTAAATTTTTGTTAAATAAATTAACTTCTCGTACTGTAGTAGAAGCCCAGACACTAGAGACTGTGTGGACTATTCTTCCATCTTTTTTACTAATTTGGTTAGCCTTGCCCTCTCTTCGTTTATTATATTTGTTAGACGAACAGAGTAGTAATGGTTTAATTTTAAAAGCAACTGGTCACCAGTGATACTGGAGTTACGAAATTCCTTTGTGTGAAAGGGGAAGATTTGATTCTTACATAGTTCCTGAAGGAGACTTAGAAATCGGTGAGTATCGGTTGTTAGAAGTGGACAACCGTGCTGTGGTTCCTTTTCAAATAGAGACGACTGTTATTGCTACGTCAGCTGATGTTCTTCATTCTTGAGCCCTTCCTTCAATAGGAGTTAAGATAGATGCTGTTCCTGGACGTTTAAATAGATTTAGTATGTTTGTGGAGAAGCCTGGGGTGTATTATGGTCAGTGTTCAGAAATTTGTGGGGCTAATCATTCTTTTATACCTATCGTGGTTGAGGCAGTAGATTTGAGAGATTTTGTTAATTTAGAATTTTAATTCTTTAGTAAGTATAGGTTTTGTACATTTGCCTTCCAAGCAAAAAGACTGCTAAGTTCAGACTAAAGATTAACTAAGAGTTAGTTTAAGGTAAAAATTTTGGTCTGTGGAACCGAGGATAACATTTAGTTGCTCTTAAACTAAAAGATTAGAAGTAGTAGTTTAACAAAAACATTAAGTTGCAATCTTAAGATTGAGGCTCTCCTACTTTTTTACAAACATTCAAGAAAAATATGGTCATGTCATAGGTTCTTTGATAAGCGAAGTAAACCCCACCCCACCCTCACAATAACGGTAGGGGATACCCCTCTTCTTATCCTTCCTCTTTTTGG